ACTTCGTCTTTTTTTTTAGTCTCATATCATATAATAATACACTTATATTAGATATGTAATGAAGAAATAAGAAACCGTAAAAAAAATGAGTATTTTTCATAACTTCTCAGACACAACGGAACTTTTTTTTATAAAAAAAAAATATTTCCTGAATTGTTGTATATTTCAATCTGCATTATGGATTCTGCATAGAAATATAAGTTTTAGGCATTAACTACATATACACATTTGGTCATATATGTAATACTATTAGGTATTACAAATTAGAATAAAACCACAAAAAAAGCAGGAGGATTTTACATGCGAGATCTAAAAACATATCTTTCCGTGGCACCAGTAGTAAGTACTTTCTGGTTTGGTTCTTTAGCAGGTTTATTGATAGAGATCAATCGTTTATTTCCAGATGCATTAATATTTCCCTTTTTTTCATTATAGTAATTCATGCACGAAGAAAAAAAATTACAGCTCCAATAAAAAATCTGTGCTTAACCCACCTACTTACTCTTCTTTATTTTCGAATGAAAATAAATTAGAAAAGAATAAAAACAGATTTGTCCTAGCGAAAGTATTAATTCCGGGTTACGGGACCAAAAATGAATTAATTACTAATAGCGTTAGAAAGAAAATTGAATAGAATAGACGTGACAACAATATCATAAAACTACAAGATAATTCACTGAAAAATGAAATATTGTAAAGCTATTCTAAGTATAGAGTTAGAAATCATTATATTCCTTATAATTACTATATTGATATATTGCAACGAAATCCTTTCTAATTGGATTTCAATCTAGCAATTTCTATTTTTTTTTCCTTTGTTTTTTCTTCGCTTCGGATAGGAAAATGGAAAAATAGACCAGTTGAGTTAATCAAAAACCCAAAGGAGGCTCATGGCCAGGGGTAAAGATTCCCGAGTTACAATAATTTTGGAATGTACGCGTTGTATTCAAAATCGGGTTAATAAGACCTCAATTGGCATTTCCCAGTATATTACTCAAAAAAATCGCTATAATACGCCTAAGCGATTGGAATTGAAAAAATTCTGTACCTCTTGTTACAAACATACGATTCATGCGGAGATAAAGAACTAGGTCTAACCGACCGCTCGTGTGTCTGGCTTGCTTTAAATAAAAGCCATATATTATATCTATATAATTAGTATATAGTAATATTATTTCTACAACAAAAATTATACATAATAGATCCTATTTTTTTTTTTTTAATAGAAAATATACAACACAAATAAAGACTTTTTTAATTCGAAATAATTTTCGATACGATCAAAATAGAATTAGGATTTTCAGCAAAAGGAATAAAAAAACCATGGATAAAACTAAAAGGCTCTTTCTTAAATCTAAGCGATCTTTTCGTAGGCGTTTGCCCCCGATACAATCGGGGGATCGGATTGATTATAGAAATATGAGTTTAATTAGTCGATTTATTAGTGAACAAGGAAAAATATTATCTAGGCGAGTGAATAGATTGACCTTAAAACAACAACGATTAATTACTATTGCTATAAAACAAGCTCGTATTTTATCTTTGTTACCTTTTCTTAATAATGATAAAGAATTTGAAAGAAACGAGTCAACTCTTAGAACTACAAGCCTTAGAATTAAAAAGAAATAGGCTTGCTCTTCAATTGAATAAAAAAAAAACTTCAATCCGACTAAAAATACGAATTGACATTTTGTTCAAAAAATAAATATTTTATTGTTGTGTTGTAAGAAAAAAATAATTTGGGAATAAATCCTTTTTTCTTGAACGTGTTTGTTCGGTGTGACGACTTTATCATGATACTATTATATCCCATTTTACCATACAAATTTCTACTCTAGCTTCCCAAATTTACTCAACAGGTAACTTCGCTTAAAACATTCCCGGGAGGATTACTTGCAACCTCTTTATCTTAGTTTAAGGTATCATTGCAAATCATATAAAGACAATTCTTATTTAATATAGCTATTTGGGCAAGTATTTTACGATTAAGAAGCAACTGCCCCCGGTATAGCTTATGTATTAATTTACTATATCTATTGTATAGTTTATAGGCTCGAATTACTGCATTTATGCGAGTAATCCACAAACGACGAAACTCCCTTTTTTTTCTACTTCTATCTTGATGAGCCGAAACTAAAGCTCTTATTTTCTGTTGAGCGATAGTACGAGAAAGTTTTGAATGAGCCCCTTGAAAACTTGATGTAAATAAACGAATTTTGGTTCTACGTCTTTGAGCTATATATCCTCGTTTAATTCTAGTCATTGAATAAATTAAATTAAATTTTGATAAATAACTAATGAATTTCTTTTCTTTCAGTTATTTCCTTTAGCTTTACTAGTCTATTAATAACAAAACGGATTCTTTCCAGTGTATAAAATAAAAATTCCAACGGCTTTTGCTGCTCTAACCTTCCTGGCCACGATTTTTTTATAGGCTTCTCACCTCGAAATAAGAACTTGTATTGTGAGACTAGGTAGCAAAAAACATAATAAAACAAAGTAGTAAATAGAAAAAAGTATAGTGGTTTCCTTCGTTTCTATGGTTGCTTTTTAACGGCGAGGTCCTATCTATATACCGGAGCCCCCTCCCTCATTTAATCAATACTATTGTTAACTTGTACAGTTCACACTCTTTGGCTCTACCCATCATTATCAAGTAATAGTTCTTTCACAAGGAGACCCACCCATAAAGTAACGGTATTTTATTAAATTATGAAGATTTGCTAAGTAGCTGACCTTCTTAGTCCGTTCTTGCAGGAGTCAAGGATATAATTTTTCTACTTTTTCAATAGCATTTCCCTGCTTAATGAATACTAATTGCTATTAATGGGGAATTCTTTTTCATCGTAAATTAGATGTATAAGTGATTGGATTTGTACCAATATCAACCATAAATTAATTTGATAACACAATAGAAGGATATGATAGATCCTTTTTTTCGATATTTTTATTCTTCGTCTCGTAAATGGTATCCTTATATTCGATCCTATATCACTGTTACTGATCACTTATATTGGATCAATTCTTTTGGACTGGTCCAAAATATGAACGCGTCGCACATACACCCTAGTACATGTTCCTCGTCGCTGAGGACATCCCCCAAGAGCGGGGGATTTCGTGACTTTTTTGATTGGCTGGCGTGTCTTTCTAATAAGTTGTTTAATAGTTGGCATATTGAATGATATACATAATGGGATGGTTTAGATCGACCCTAACCGGATAATTATGACTACATTATTTATTAATGTAGGTATAGAAGATTTAGAATATTGTATTAACCCCGATAAGAAGATAAAAAATAAAATTGCATACTTCCGTAAAATCCCTCTTATTTTTTTTTATCCAACCGCTACAAGATCAATAAGTCCATAAGTTTGGGCTTCTCTTGCTGACATAAAAGCATCTCGTTCCATGTCTTCGGAAACAACCCATAAAGATTTTCCCGTTCTTTGTGCATAAACCTTTGTGAGGGTTTCACGCATCTTCAGTAGTTCTTTCACTTCCATGATAAAATTTAACATCCTTGTCGTAGAAAAAGAACTAGAGGGTTGATGTATCATTACCCTGATAAAATATCATAATGAATTTTTATTGTATCTTTAAATAATAATATTATTTAGAATAAGATGAAAAAATAGAAATATAGAACAACCGTACAGGCTTCTTTTATACATTGCATACGGCTCTACAATGGAATTCACTTTTATTGCTTTTTTTATCTCTTATAATATAAGATAAATTGATAAGGTCTATCACATAGGTAAATGATCCAACAACCACCCTTCTTTTTGGAGTAGTTAAAAAATACTACGATGGTTCCGTTGCTTTATATATTTATTTCTTATGTTATTTAGCAATCCCAAAATGTCTTTTTTTTTTCGTCTTCTTTCAAAATAATATATATATATTGTTAAGAGGTTTTCGGTGTGAAAACAAAAAAGTTTGTGACGCTGAAATAGGTCTCCTGATATATCAGATAAAATAGGAAATATCCTTTGCCTCATAGCCTCATACTACTTTTTCGATACATAAGTTAACGCTTTTGAAAAAAAAAAAAAAAATTTTAAATCGAATTGGAAGTGCCATGCTATTATTACTTAATATTTATATTTCATATATTGCGAAGGCATAGTCTTGTCTTCTTTTATTTTTTATCGCAAATAAACTAAAAAACTCATTGGCGCCAAGCGTGAGGGAATGCTATACGTTTGGTAATTTCTCCTCCGACCAGAAGAAAAGATGCCATTGAAGCGGCTAATCCGACGCATATTGTTTGTATGTCTGGTTGCACAAATTGCATAGTATCATAAACAGCTAATCCAGGTATTACCGATCCGCCGGGAGAGTTTATAAACAAATACAAATCCTTGGTATCATCCTCTACACTAAGATAGACAATAAGACCAATAAGTTGATTTGAGGCATCGGTATCCACTTCTTGTCCTAAAAAAAGAAATCTTTCTCGATAAAGTCGGTTGAGTGGGATAAAATTGTATTCCCTCTGAACCGTACACGCATCTTTTAATGCATACGGTTCAAGCCACATCGCGAAAAAAAAAAAAAGAATCAATGTATAGATTCTAGTTTTTTTAGTAAAAAAAAAAAAGAATTCACTAAACCCTTCGGACTAACTTATCATTGATGTATTCTTTCATCGGAATTCAATTCCAATCACGATGTAATTTTCTGGTTCCTAGATGGTATTTTTGAATTCTTTTAGGTTTCTGCTCTACTCCGAGTAAAGATATGACCGATTTTGATTTACATATTATAGCACTAGTATCCGAATACTACACCTTTTTGCTACAACGTATTTTTTTTCCAATGAAATAAAATTTCATGTCTCCCGCCAAATAGTAATTATTCAATACATTCATCACATTGCTCAATTTCTTATTTAATAACATAGTGAGATCACTTCTGTTTCTATTAGAAATTAGAAGAAGATTCTATAATAAATAGAATTTAATCAAATATGATAGTAATTAAAAATCATAGATATATTACGAATTGGTTTTTTATAAACAGAGCCTGGATATTTCATTTTATTGTTCGAACCAAAGCAACCATAAATTAGTCTAATTTCTAATATTAATCTGGTTATCCCCTAAGAAAATTGATTTCATTTTCTTCGTTGCATTTCCATTTCACGCTCCAAATTTTTGATGATTCAATCGATTTTTGTTGGTCGAAAGAGAGGATATCTTAATCGGGGAAGAGAATGGGGAAATACCATATTTCCAAATAGATCGGACAAGTCGCACTATAAGTCAACCCATGATTCCTCTTCGTCTCCAGGATTTTGAAAAGGTACTTGTGGAACACCAATAGGCATTAAAGGAAAAAAAAATGAAGTAGTATATCTCACTTTGATGTGAAAGCGTAAAAATAGGTTTATTATCTTAATAATAGTTTCTCTTTTATCCTATTTTATCCAGAGATGAAAAGAAAAAAACGACGTTCAGAAAAAAGAAAGATAGAATGAAGAAAGTCAATTTGTTACAAATAGGTCTTTTCCTTTGTATGATGAACAAATCTAGATAAAGTGACTCATATAAAATCCTTTCAACGTCCTACCATTGCGCATTGGTACTTATCGGGTGTAGAATAAATCTGTTTCTTTTTCTTGCTACAAACAAGTATTAATCCCTTTATCGAGATAATCCACTAAAAAATAAAAAAGTAAAGTATTATAGTATGGTTTTTTTACAGTGCAATAAAGTTAAATAGCGTCTATTTTTAATTGAAAAAAAGGGGGGTTTCCATGGGTTTGCCTTGGTATCGTGTTCATACGGTCGTATTGAATGATCCCGGCCGTTTAATTTCTGTCCATATAATGCATACAGCTCTGGTTGCTGGTTGGGCTGGTTCAATGGCTCTATACGAATTAGCGGTTTTTGATCCTTCTGACCCCGTTCTTGATCCTATGTGGAGACAGGGTATGTTCGTTATACCCTTCATGACTCGTTTAGGAATAACGAATTCGTGGGGTGGTTGGAGTATCACAGGGGGGACTATAACGAATCCGGGTATTTGGAGTTACGAAGGTGTGGCTGGTGCACATATTGTGTTTTCTGGATTGTGCTTTTTAGCAGCTATTTGGCATTGGGTTTATTGGGATCTAGAACTCTTTTGTGATGAGCGTACAGGAAAACCCTCTTTGGATTTGCCCAAGATCTTTGGAATTCATTTATTTCTATCAGGGGTCGCTTGCTTTGGTTTTGGTGCATTTCATGTAACAGGATTGTACGGTCCTGGAATATGGGTATCTGATCCTTATGGACTAACGGGCCGGGTACAAGCTGTAAATCCAGTATGGGGTGTGGAAGGTTTTGATCCTTTTGTTCCGGGAGGAATAGCCTCTCATCATATTGCAGCAGGAACTTTGGGCATATTGGCAGGTCTATTCCATCTTAGTGTACGCCCGCCCCAACGTCTATACAAAGGATTACGGATGGGAAATATTGAAACCGTTCTTTCCAGTAGTATCGCTGCTGTTTTTTTTGCAGCTTTTGTCGTTGCTGGAACTATGTGGTATGGATCAGCAACTACCCCGATTGATTTATTTGGTCCCACTCGTTATCAGTGGGATCAAGGATACTTTCAACAAGAAATATATCGAAAAGTTAGTGCCGGGTTAGCTGAAAATAAAAGTTTATCTGAGGTTTGGTCTAAAATTCCTGAAAAATTAGCTTTTTATGATTACATCGGCAATAATCCGGCAAAGGGGGGATTGTTCAGAGCGGGTTCAATGGATAATGGGGATGGCGTAGCTGTTGGTTGGTTAGGACACCCTATCTTTAGAGATAAAGAAGGGCATGAACTTTTTGTACGTCGGATGCCGACTTTTTTTGAAACATTTCCGGTTGTTTTGGTAGATGGAGACGGAATTGTTCGAGCCGATGTTCCTTTTAGAAGGGCAGAATCGAAATATAGTGTCGAACAAATAGGTGTAACGGTTGAGTTCTATGGTGGTGAGCTCAATGGAGTCAGTTATAGCGATCCTGCTACTGTGAAAAAATATGCTAGACGTGCTCAATTAGGTGAAATTTTTGAATTAGATCGGGCTACTTTAAAATCTGATGGTGTTTTTCGTAGCAGTCCGAGGGGGTGGTTTACTTTTGGACATGCTTCATTTGCTCTGCTCTTCTTCTTTGGACACATTTGGCATGGTGCTAGAACCTTGTTCAGGGATGTTTTTGCTGGTATTGACCCAGATTTGGATGCTCAAGTAGAATTTGGAGCATTCCAAAAACTTGGAGATCCAACTACAAGAAGACAAGTAGTCTGATATAATATATAGCTATTTGTATTTTTTGGATTTAGTTTTGTAATTTGGTATAGGATACCAAAAAAATATTCATTTTGAATTGCTGTATTTTTTTTGACTCTTGCTCTGCTCTTTATTTATTTATTTATAAGGGAGACGATCTCAAATAAACAGGTATGGAAGCTATAATTGTAAACCACGATAGAATCTATGGAAGCTTTGGTTTATACATTCCTTTTAGTCTCAACTCTAGGAATTATTTTCTTCGCTATCTTTTTTCGAGAACCGCCTAAAGTTCCAACTAAAAAGACAAAATGATTTTTCTGTATCTCAATTGAAAGTAATGAGCCTTCAATATTGGGAGGCTCATTGCTTTAACTAGTCTCCGTGTTCCTCAAATGGATCTCGTAGTTGTTGAGAGGGTTGCCCAAAAGCAGTATATAGGGCATACCCAGTAAAACTTACAAGTAAACCCGATAGAAAGATGGCAACTAGTGTTGCTGTTTCCATTATTATAGAGTTTCAAGACCATAAATGATTCATGCTAAGATCATTTATTTACAACAGAATGGTATACAAAGTCAACAGAGCTCAATGAATAAAAAATAGGATTTATGGCTACACAAACCGTTGACGATAGTTCTAGATTTGGTTCAAGACGAACTATTGTAGGAGATTTATTGAAACCTTTGAATTCAGAATATGGTAAAGTGGCTCCTGGGTGGGGAACTACTCCGTTTATGGGTATTGCAATGGCTCTATTTGCAATATTCTTATCTATTATTTTGGAGATTTATAATTCTTCTATTTTACTGGACGGAATTTCAATGAATTAGATTCTATTAACTAGTTTTCAAGACAAAGTGAAGTATATAGGTAGGTTTCTGATTTTTAGCCCATTCGATATTTGGTAGCTCGACCGTGCAATTTCTTTCTTTATTTATTTCCGGAATATGAGTGTGTGACTTGTTATAATGGATCCTATGGATAGTACAGCGAATAGGTCTGTCCTTTCATCTTATCTTTATAGAGATAGTTTTATTTCGTCGGATATTCTCTTCGTATCTGAAGCACGAAATACATAAAATAGATTACAAAGTATTAGAACTATGATTCAGACTTAATATTCAGAACTCGTGGCCGGACTTACACATTTTTTTAGAGTTAGTTTATAAATTGAAAGCTTTTTTTCTTTCAAACTCCCTTTATACATGCTTATTTTGATCGAAGTCCAAGAGTCTCTTTGGATTTTTAGTCATTATGTCTATTGATTGAATAAATGATGATCCAACGGTTCTTACTCAAGGAATTTCAGGGTTTAGTTTGACTGGGTTTTAGTGACTCATCGTGGTTCTAGTATGAATCTGAGGTTGTAATTGATTAATAGGTCTTAACAAGAAAATTCCTATCACTAATAAATAAAATAATTGTAAAGTTTCCTCACGCACAAATAAAAATTACAAAAAAAAAATAGGTAATTATAGAAAAGTCAAGGGGCCTGGTCAACATATATATGAATGAGCCGACTTGAGGTTTTGGCAGTATAATCACAATAAATAACTTTCGGATTTTTATTTGTTCGTATCGTCAGAAAGGAGTGAATCGTATAATTATATTAGACAAGACTGTTTCGAACCCATATCCGATAGAATTTTTTATTTTGGTCTTTATGTTTGAGCCGTACGAGATTAAATTCTCATATACGGTTCTCAGAGGGGAGTACCTCGGTTTACCTATCTCAATAAAATTTATGATTGGTTCGAAGAACGTCTTGAGATTCAGGCAATTGCTGATGATATAACTAGTAAATATGTTCCCCCCCATGTCAACATATTTTATTGTCTAGGAGGAATTACGCTTACGTGTTTTTTAGTACAAGTAGCTACAGGTTTTGCTATGACTTTTTATTATCGTCCGACAGTTACGGATGCTTTTGCTTCTGTTCAATATATAATGACTGAAGCTAACTTTGGTTGGTTAATCCGATCAGTTCATCGATGGTCGGCAAGTATGATGGTACTAATGATGATCCTACACGTATTTCGTGTGTATCTCACAGGTGGCTTTAAAAAACCTCGAGAATTGACTTGGGTTACAGGTGTGGTTTTGGCTGTATTGACCGCATCTTTTGGTGTAACTGGTTATTCCTTACCTTGGGACCAAATTGGGTATTGGGCTGTAAAAATTGTAACGGGTGTGCCGGAAGCTATTCCTGTAATAGGATCGCCTTTGGTAGAGTTATTGCGCGGAAGTTCTAGTGTGGGACAATCCACCTTGACTCGTTTTTATAGTTTACATACTTTTGTATTACCTCTTCTTACCACCGTATTTATGTTAATGCACTTCCTAATGATACGTAAGCAAGGTATTTCGGGCCCTTTATAGTAAAGTATATCATAGCTATTTGTAATCAATCATTCGGGTAGGAACAATACTAGTTTATTGCTACAAATATGTATTATTGAAAAGAATAAGACATGTATTTGGATATATATCTTCAACTCTACAAAAATATATAAGTATATTATTTATTTGACAACTCATAGTTGAAGTCAATCTTAGGAAGATTAAATGGATTATGGGAGTGTATGACTTGAACTATTGATTGGGCTGTGCAGAATTGATATATTTTTTTTTATCTGCCACATTTGAATTCACAACCAAAAATGTGTATTTGTTCTAACCAGCGTGAAAGCCCGATACATAAGATAGGCGGTTTTGCTTGAAGAA